TATAAACTACGAACTATAGAAGTAATAACCAACTCATCACTTCGGATTATCTGGATCCAAAGAACCAGTCAAGATATGATATATTGTTCATATTGTTGTAGCAACCGAAATCTTTTTGCATTAAAAAAAACCAATCTGATTCTAAGTTTTGAATCGAAATAAAGAAAAAGGGTATGGATAAGTGGAAGGGTGAGAGAAAGAAAGAAAAAGAATATTGATGGTATAGAATTCCAATATGTAAGGTCTATGGGTCATCTCATAAAAAAGCAATGTAATAAAGCACCAATAAAGATTCATCTATAATTAAATGAATAGTCTATAAAAAATAAATGAATATTAATATTATATTATAGAAAAAAAAGAGCTTTGAGCCAATAAAGACTGAGAAGATTGACTCAAGAACAAATTTCATTATGAGCTCCATTGTCAAATTCAGACCTAATCATTAAGTAAGAAGCGATGGGAACGATGGAACCTGTGAATCCAAACAATTCTATTGAAAAGGAATTCGAATGATTCATTGATCGGGATGGCGAACTAACCAGATACCAATTCATCTATTCAGGAAAGTTATAAACTAATGATAGAACTGAAATAAAAAGAGTAAAAATTCGCCCGCGAAAACTGAATTTTCTTGGATTGCTCAATTTGAATCAATCCAATACGATAAGGGGTAAAATAAAAGAAAGATTTTTTTTTAACGTTATATTAGAAAATATAAAAAACAATACAATATTATATATACTATACTAAAAACTAAACTAAATAAATCTAAATATAAATAAAAGCTAATAAAAAAAAAAAAAAAAATAGAAATAATTATTTATTTAGTTATATATACAAACACTATAATACAAATTACTAATAGATTTGGTATAGATTAAAACAAATCCGCGCGTCAGTATTATTAAATACATGGATATCTTAATTCAAATTATATCGGAATTGAATTCAAATTCAAAATTTTAAACTCCTTTATATTTGCGAGGAGCTGGATGAGAAGAAATTCTCACGTCCAGTTCTGTAGTAGAGATGGAATTCAAAAAAAACCATCAACTATAACCCCAAAAGAACAAGATTCCGTAAACAACATAGAGGAAGAATGAAGGGAATGTCTTATCGAGGTAATGCTATTTGTTTCGGTAAATATGCTCTTCAAGCACTTGAACCTGCTTGGATCACATCTAGACAAATAGAAGCAGGTCGACGAGCAATGACACGAAATGCACGTCGCGGTGGAAAAATATGGGTACGTATATTTCCAGACAAACCAGTTACAGTAAGACCCGCGGAAACACGTATGGGTTCGGGTAAAGGATCCCCTGAATATTGGGTAGCTGTTGTTAAACCGGGTCGAATAATTTATGAAATGGGTGGAGTACCAGAAAATATAGCCAGAAGGGCTATTGAAATAGCCGCGTCCAAAATGCCTATACGAACTCAATTCATTATTTCATGCTAAAAATTCAAAAACAAACGAAATAGGTTATTGGCTAAAAAAATCGCAGGTGCACTTTTCTTTTTTGGACAAACAATATTTCTTTTTTTCTTCGCCCTTTGCATTGTAAAAACAGAAAAAAATGATATGATTCAACCCCAAACCCATTTGAATGTAGCAGATAACAGCGGGGCTCGAGAATTGATGTGTATTCGAATCGTAGGAGCTAGCAATCGTCGATATGCTCAGATTGGTGATATTATTGTTGCTGTGATCAAAGACGCAGTTCCAAATATGCCCCTAGAAAGATCCGAAGTGGTCAGAGCTGTAATTGTACGTACTTGTAAAGAACTTAAACGTGACAACGGTATGATAATACGATATGATGACAATGCCGCAGTTGTCATTGATCAAGAAGGAAATCCAAAGGGAACTCGAGTTTTTGGTGCGATTGCTCGTGAATTGAGACAGTTAAATTTTACTAAAATAGTTTCATTAGCGCCCGAGGTATTATAAAATATAAAATGAGACCATGATATGGTTATAGTGGGGTGTTTGAAAGAAATAGATTAAGATTCCTTGGTAGATTGTATTTCACGTATATACCTTTCAAAATTCACATCCATAAACAAATACGTAAAAAGTAGAACAATAAGAAAAACATGTTGATTATATCAAAATTGGAAGGCACCAACAATTTTAATTCATTATGAGTAGTGATACTATTGCTGACATAATAACCTCTATACGAAATGCGGATATGGATAGAAAAAGAATAGTTCGAATAGCCTCTACTAATATCAGCCAAAGTCTTGTTAAAATACTTTTACGAGAAGGTTTTATTGAAAACGCGAGAAAACATCGAGAAAACAACAACTATTTTTTAGTTTTAACCCTACGACATAGAAGGAATAGGAAAAGTTCTTATAAAAATATTTTAAATTTAAAACGGATTAGTCGACCAGGTTTACGAATCTATTCTAACTATCAAAGAATTCCTAGAATTTTAGGTGGGATGGGGATTTTAATCCTTTCTACTTCTCGAGGTATAATGACAGACCGAGAGGCTCGATTAGAAAGAATAGGCGGAGAAAGTTTGTGTTATATATGGTAATTATTCTAATAGCCGAATTGAATCCGAAACTTCTTATTTATGTTTATGAAAAAAAAAAACAAAAAGGGGGTGGGTTGTCTAATAGCGTTCTTTCTCCACCAGTTGATACTTCAAGGGGGTTTTACCTGTAATGAAAGAACAAAAATGGATTCATGAGGGTTTAATTACTGAATCGCTTCCCAACGGCATGTTCCGGGTTCGTTTAGATAATGAAGATCTGATTTTAGGTTATGTTTCAGGAAAGATCCGACGCAGTTTTATACGGATACTGCCAGGAGATCGAGTCAAAATTGAAGTAAGTCGTTATGATTCAACCAGAGGCCGTATAATTTATCGACTCCGCAACAAAGATTCGAAAGATTAGGTATTTTTGCAACTTGAATATTCCTTTCGTAGGAATACAATTCGAAATGAAAAATTTAAAGAAACTTATTTTCTTCCAAGAAGGAGATTCAGAATTAAGGCAAGGAGTGGCAAATATGAAAATAAGAGCGTCTGTTCGTAAAATTTGTGAAAAATGTCGACTAATCCGTCGCCGGGGACGAATTATAGTAATTTGTTCCAACCCAAGACATAAACAAAGACAAGGATAATCAGACTCGTTAAAGATCCTATATACAAATAACATACAAATAACTAAGGGGGATCTGTTTTGACATGAAATGGATATATCCATATATTTCTGACTCAAATTTATGAGATGATAAAATATGGCAAAAGCTATACCGAAAATGGGTTCACGTAGGAACGGACGTATTGGTTCACGTAAAAGTACACGTAGAATTCCAAAGGGGGTTATTCATGTTCAAGCAAGTTTTAATAATACCATTGTGACTGTTACAGATGTGCGGGGTCGAGTGGTTTCTTGGTCCTCTGCAGGTACTTGCGGCTTCCGAGGAACAAGAAGGGGGACGCCGTTTGCTGCGCAAACCGCAGCAGGAAACGCTATTCGTACAGTAGTGGATCAAGGTATGCAACGAGCAGAAGTCATGATAAAAGGTCCCGGTCTCGGAAGAGACGCAGCATTACGGGCAATTCGTAGAAGTGGTATCTTATTAACTTTCGTACGGGATGTAACCCCTATGCCACATAATGGCTGTAGACCCCCTAAAAAAAGACGTGTGTAGAAATCGATCGAAATTGAAAATATTTCAAGAGCAAGAGAAACAAGAGAAATAAACGATTCAATGATTTGATTAAATAATATTATTATGGTTCGAGAGAAAATAACGGTATCTACTCGGACACTACAATGGAAGTGTGTTGAATCAAGAGTAGACAGTAGACGTCTTTATTATGGACGCTTTATCCTGTCTCCACTTATGAAAGGTCAAGCAGATACAATAGGCATTGCGATGCGAAGAGCTTTGCTTGGAGAAATAGAAGGAACATGTATCACACGCGCAAAATTTGCGAAAATACCGCACGAATATTCTACCATAGCTGGTATTCAAGAATCAGTACATGAAATTTTAATGAATTTAAAAGAAATTGTATTGAGAAGTAATCTATATGGAACTTGTGAGGCGTCTATTTGCGTTCGGGGCCCTGGATATGTAACTGCTCAAGATATCATCTTACCGCCTTATGTAGAAATTGTTGATAATACACAACATATAGCCAGCTTGACGGAACCAATTGAGTTGGTTATTGGATTGGAAATCGAGAGAAATCGCGGATATCTTATAAAAACACAAAATAACTTTCAAGATGAAAGTTATCCTATAGATGCTGTATTCATGCCTGTTCGAAATGCGAATCATAGTATTCATGTTTATGGGAATGAAAATGGTAAACAGGAGATACTATTTCTCGAAATATGGACAAACGGAAGTTTAACTCCTAAAGAAGCACTTCATGAAGCCTCCCGGAATTTGATTGATTTATTTATTCCGTTTTTACATACCGAAGAAGAAAATTTACATTTAAAGGACAATCAACACATGGTTCCCTTACCCCCTTTTACTTTTTATGATAAATTGGCTAAATTAACAAAAAATAAAAAAAAAATAGCGTTGAAATCTATTTTTATTGACCAATTAGATTTGCCTCCCAGGATCTATAATTGTCTCAAAAGGTCCAATATATATACACTGTTGGACCTTTTGAATAACAGCCAAGAAGATCTTATGAAAATGGAACATTTTCAAATAGAAGATGTAAAACAGATATTAGGCATTCTCGAAAAAAATTTCGTAATTGATTTACCGAAAAATAAGTTCTAAATACATTAGACATTGGATTTATTTCATAAAAAAAAAGACCGAAAATCTATTTTACATCTTTAGCACAATCCATATATTCGAAATCGGAATAGATTCATAATTGAATTGAATAGATGTATCTAGGGAAAATTCACTTTGAAGCGACTATTCCCTAGATACACACGTCATGATACTTTATTGGACAATTGATTTAAAAAAGACCTAAAGTTAGGGATTTATCAAT